CGAGAGGATTCAGATCTGATCATAGAAAAGATTCTCATCAAGTGAACCAGCCTATCTTCTGTATGGGACTTAGGTGACAGTTGGAACAAAGACACATTTGGTTGTGAATTTCAATGTGGCAGATAGCTAAAGGCACATATCTGCATAGACCAATCAATAGCTCAAGTCATACACTCCCATAATCCATTTTCTCTTCGGAAAATTCCCTTCAACTATTCATGTCAAATAAATAATATTGAGGAGTTCAAGGGAAATATCCAAATACATGTCTTATTATTTTCAATAATCCATACGTGTATTGTAGCAATGAAAGACTATCGTTCCTCCCCCAATTGATACATGATGCTATCTATGCTATATCTTCTCTATAAAGGACCAGAAATACCTTGTTTACGTATCATTGGGAAGTGCATTAACATAAAAACGGCAGTAAGAAGCGGCAAGACAAAAGTGTGTAAACTATAAAAACGAGTCAAAGTGGATTGTCCCACACTAGCACTTCCGCGCAATAATTCTACCAAGGGGGATCCTATTAGAGGAATAGCTTCAGGTACACCTGTTACAATTTTCACCGCCCAATAACCAATTTGGTCCCGAGGTAAGGAATAACCAGTTACGCCAAAAGATGCGGTCAATACAGCCAAAACTACACCTGTAACCCAAGTCAATTCGCGGGGTTTTTTAAATCCACCGGTGAGATAGACACGAAATACATGCAGAATCATCATTAGGACCATCATACTTGCCGACCAGCGATGAACGGATCGGATTAACCAACCAAAATTAGCTTCCGTCATTATGTATTGAACAGAAGCAAAAGCATCAGTAACGGTCGGACGGTAGTAAAACGTCATAGCAAACCCTGTAGCCACTTGTACTAAAAAACAAGTAAGTGTAATTCCCCCTAGACAATAAAATATGTTAACATGAGGAGGAACATATTTACTAGTTATATCATCCGCAATCGCCTGAATCTCAAGACGTTCTTCAAACCAATCATAGACTTTATTGAGATAGGTGCACTTCCCCCTCAAAGAACCGTATAAGAGACTTTCATCTCGTACAGCTCAAGCAAAAACACCCAAATACCGGTTAGAACGGATATGTAATAGAAAGTTTGAAACTTTTGAATTTCCGATTCAATCATCTTTGACGATACGAAGGAAGAAAAATCCAAAAGCTCTTCTTTGTGGTGATAATACCAAACTCTCAAGTCGGCTCAGTTGTCTTTATCTTCATCCTTACGGGCCTCTTGAATGCTCTCTTCCCTATTTTTTGTATGTCAATGTCGCGTTTATTAGTTGTTTTCTTTATTATTAATAGGAATTCTCTTGTTAAGACCCTATAGAATCAATTAAAACCCCAGATTCATACTAGAACCACGATGAGTCGATAAAAAAGACTAAGCTAAGCCTAAAGATTCCCTGAGTAAGAATGATTGGATCATCGCCTATATTCACAAATAGATAAAATGAAGAAAAATCCAAAGAAACCTTTGGATTTGAGTCAAAATAGGCATAAACGGGTCTTTGAAAGAAGAAAAATCTTTCGATTTATAAATTCTAATTCTTTGAAAAACTCTTTGGGGATCCGGCCGCGAGGTCTGAATATTAAGTATGAATCATAGTTCAAATAGTTCGTAATCGATTTTCTATATTCCGTGTTTCAGATACTAGAAGAAATATCCGACGAAGTAGAACCATCTCTCTGAAGATGACAGACCCATTCTCTGTACTATCACTAGGATCCATTCTAACAAGTCACACACTCATATTCCAAAAAGACAGACAGAAAGAAAGAAATTCCACGATCGAACTACCAAAAAAGAACAGGCTAAAAAGCCGAGCTCTAAAGATTCCTTTTGTATTGAAAAGCTAGGTTGCGGTTCTTATAGATCTAATTCATTGAAATTCCATCCAATAAAACGGACGAATTATAAATCTCCAAAATAATAGATAGAAATACCGCAAATAGGGCCATTGCGACACCCATCAAGGGTGTCGTTCCCCACCCCGGAGCGACTTTACCGTATTCCGAATTCAACGGTTTTAATAAACTCCCCACATTAGTTCGTTTTGGACCAGATCGAGAATCATTCTCAACAGTTTGTGTAGCCATAAATCCTAGTGTAGTCATTGAGATCTGTTGACTTTGTATACCCTTCCGTTGTAAATAAATGATCTTAGCCTAGATCCATTGTGTTCTAGAAATTTTATAATAATGGAAACAGCAACCCTAGTCGCTGTCTTTTTTTCTGGTTTACTTGTAAGTTTTACTGGGTACGCCTTATATACCGCTTTTGGGCAACCTTCTCAACAACTAAGAGATCCGTTCGAAGAACATGGGGACTAGTTGAAGTAATGAGCCTCCCAATATTGGGAGGCTCATTACTTCAACTTCAATTAAGATCATGAAAAATAATTTCATTTTTTAGTTGGAACTTTAGGCGGTTCTCTAAAAAAGATAGCGAAAAAAATGATCCCTAGAGTTGAGACTAAGAGGAATGTATAAACCAATGCTTCCATAGATTCGACCGTGATTTACAATTATAGCTTCCAGACCTATTTGTTTTTTGTTTCTTTGTCTTTTATGGGGGGCCTTCTCCTGGATAACGAAAGGGCAAGAGAAAAAAAGGGCGAGTCAAATCAAGATTTCTCTCTTACCCTCTACCAAGATCAAAATCACTAACCAATCATCAAAAGAAAAGGGATGCGAAAGACCTCAAAAGAGGGTTGTCTCAGACTACTTGTCTTCTTGTAGTTGGATCTCCAAGTTTTTGGAATGCTCCAAATTCTACTTGAGCATCCAAATCTGGGTCAATACCGGCAAAAACATCTCTGAACAGGGTTCTAGCACCATGCCAAATGTGTCCGAAGAAGAAGAGCAAAGCAAATGAAGCATGTCCAAAAGTAAACCAACCCCTTGGACTGCTCCGGAAAACACCATCGGATTTCAACGTAGCACGATCTAATTCAAAAATTTCACCCAATTGAGCACGTCTAGCATATTTTTTTACAGTCGCAGGGTCATTATAACTGACTCCATTGAGTTCGCCACCGTAGAACTCAAGAGTTACACCTACTTGTTCGACACTATATTTTGATTCTGCCCTTCGAAAAGGAACATCCGCTCGAACAATCCCGGCTCCATCTACCAAAACGACCGGAAATGTTTCAAAAAAAGTGGGCATACGACGTACAAAAAGTTCACGCCCTTCTTTATCTCTAAAGATAGGATGTCCTAACCATCCAACTGCTATTCCATCCCCGTTATCCATTGAACCCGCCCTGAATAACCCCCCTTTTGCCGGATTATTGCCAATGTAATCATAAAAGGCCAATTTTTCAGGAATTTTAGACCAAGCTTCTGATAAACTTTGATTCTCGGCTAACCCAGTACTAACTCTTCGATATATCTCTTGCTGGAAATACCCCTGATCCCATTGATAACGAGTAGGTCCAAACAATTCAATGGGGGTAGTTGCTGAACCATACCACATAGTTCCGGCAACAATAAAAGCTGCAAAAAAGACAGCAGCGATACTACTGGAAAGGACAGTTTCAATATTGCCCATACGCAATCCTTTGTATAGGCGTTGGGGCGGTCGGACGCTAAGATGGAATAGGCCTGCTAAGATGCCCAATGTCCCAGCCGCAATATGATGAGAGGCTATTCCTCCCGGAACAAAAGGATCAAAACCCTCGACGCCCCACGCTGGAGTTACAGCTTGTACTTTTCCAGTTAGTCCATAAGGATCGGACACCCATATTCCAGGACCATATAAGCCTGTTACATGAAATGCACCAAAACCAAAGCAAGCCACCCCCGCGAGAAATAAATGAATTCCAAAGATCTTTGGCAAATCCAACGAAGGCTTTCCTGTACGTTCATCAGTAAATATTTCTAGATCCCAATACACCCAATGCCAGATAGCTGCTAAAAAGCACAAGCCAGAAAAGACAATATGCGCTCCAGCCACACCTTCGTAACTCCAAATCCCCGGATATGTTAGAGTCCCGCCTGTGATACCCCAACCACCCCATGAATTTATTATTCCTAAACGAGTCATGAAGGGTATAACGAACATACCCTGTCTCCACATTGGATCAAGAACGGGGTCAGAAGGATCAAAAACTGCTAATTCATACAGAGCCATCGAACCAGCCCAACCAGCAACCAGAGCTGTATGCATTATATGAACAGCAAGCAACCGGCCGGGATCATTCAATACGACAGTATGAACACGATACCAAGGCAAACCCATGAAAATACCCCTTTCTCAAAGAAAAAAGACACTCCGCAACTTTATTGCATTGGAAAAGACTTATACTCTGACGATGTTATGTCCCCCTCTCCTCGGTGGATTCGTTCAGAGCAAGGGTTCATATTTGTTTTAGTCTAGCGGGAAGAATTCTTCCCAATGAAAAATTCCGTTCGTAGGAAAAAAGAGAAGCAGATTTATTCTATACTCGATAAGTACCAATACGCAATGGGACGGTTGAGGCCTTTTCTATGAACGAATAGGCCCATACTTATTATCATTACAGAGATCTATTTTGAAAAATTTTTCTAATAATTTTATCGTATTCATTCTGTCTTTCTTTACTTTAGGAATTTTTGATAAAAGACAATATTTTAAAAACAATAAAACCCTTATTACGTTTCCACATCAAAGTCCATATAGTATACTAAGTTATTTTTTCTTTCCTTTCATGCCTATTGGTGTTCCAAAAGTACGTTATATAATGCCTAAAGACGAAGAAGAAGAAGAAGAAGACGAAGAAGAAGAAGAAGAAGACGAAGAAGACGAAGAAGAAGAAGACAAAGAAGAAGACAAAGAAGAAGACAAAGAAGAAGAAAAAAAAAAAAAGATAACTTGGCTTGATTTACACGATCGACTTTATCGCCAACGAGCACTTTTTTTATTCCAAGACCTTACTCTCGAGACGACGAATCACGTTGTTGGTCTTATAATATATCTCAATCTGGACGATAATACCAAGGAGCAATTTTTATATATAAACTCTGTTGGTGGAGGAGTCCTGCATGGATTGGCTGTTCATAATGCTATGGGCGCAGTGCTACCAGATGTACATACAGCATGCATGGGAGTAGCCGCTTCGATGGCAGCTTTTGTCCTGGCCTCGGGATCATTGACTAAACGTCACGCAGTGCCTCACTCTAGGATAATGCTCCATCAACCAGCTAGTGCCTTTACTGGTAAGAAGAAGGAAGACTACCCGGATGAATCATGTCTGGACGGAGTAGAAGTCCTGGAAATACGTCACAGGATAACAGAATTTTTAGTATCAAGAGCGCGCCACCCTTACTGGGTAGTATATCACGACTTGGAAAGAAATGCTTTTATGACACCAGAAGAGGCCGAATGGTATGGAATTATTGATTCTATAGGCTTGCCCCTGTTTGTTTAGTATTAAGAGCGCGCCACCCTTACTGGGTCGTGGTAGTAGATCACGACTTGGAAAGAAATGCTTTTATGACACCCGACGAGGCTGAATGGTATAAAACTATTGTTGCCCTTCCCCTTGCCCTTCCCCTTCCCCTTCCCCTTGCCCTTCCCCCTCCCGCCCGAGTTTACTAGGAGTAATCGGGGTAGTAGATATGGTATAAAATAATTGTTGCCCCGGTTTTTCCGGTAAATCCACAACTTGCCCTTCCTCCTCCCGCCCGAGTTTACTAGGAGTAATCCGGTTAGGATCGATCTAAACTATCCCCTTATGTATATGATTCAACATGCCAACTATTAAACAACTTATTAGAAATACAAGACAGCCAATCCGAAATGTCACAAAATCACCCGCTCTTAAAAGATGCCCTCAGCGTCGAGGAACGTGTACTAGGGTGTATGTGCGACTCGTTCAGATCATGAGCTAGAACAAAGGAAAGAGAACAATTTTCTAGTATCAAAGATCAGTACCGGTGAATAGGCTAGAATGGAAAAATTACTCCATTTATGATCTAAAAAATTTTTTTGATCAGATGCCTTTCATTGTGTATGAAATTTATGGTTTCCATTGGTATAAATCCAATGACCTCAATTTAAGAATTCTCCATTGGTAGCAAAAGCTTATCCATTAAGCGGAGGAAATCTTGGTTAAACTTTAAAAAACAGAAAGATTAGCTTTCTTACACGATACAAGAGCGGACTAACAGGGTCAGCTACTCAGCCAACTCTCATAATTAAATACCGTTACTGTATAGGTAGATCTCGTTGTGAAAGACCTACTTACTAGATAATTCATGGGTAGAGCGAAAGAATGTGAACTATACAAGTTACCAATAGCATTGATTAATTGAAGTTAAAGGCTCCGGTGTATAGAGAAGACCTCACCGTTTAAGAAGTAACCATAGAAACGATGGAATCCACTAGTTCTTTATAATTTCTATTTCTTATTATCTTTTTAATACTTAGTAGAATGTAAAATACCATTTCCAAGTTCGAGGTGAACTGCCTAAAAAAGAAAAATCGTGGTCAGGAAGGTTATAGTAGCCAAAGCCGTTGGAATTTTGAATTTATACATTGGAAAAAGAGATTTGACTATTAATAGACTCGGAAGGAGGAAAAAGAATAACTGAACGAACGTAAAAAATGAGTTATTCGACAAAATTTCATTTATGCATCTTCAATGATCAGAACTAGTCGGGGATATATAGCTCGAAGACGTAGAATAAAAACGCGTTTCTCGGTATCAAGCTTTCAGGGAAGTCGTTTAAAGCCTCAACAAGAAATAAGAGCTTTGGCTTCGTCTCATCGGGATAGGGATGGTCAAAAAAGAAATTTTCGTCGTTTGTGGATCACTCGACTAAATTCAGTAATTCGTGAGGGCTGGATATCCTATAGTTATAGTAGATTAATCCACGATCTATACAAGAGACAGTTGTCTCTTAATCGTAAAATACTTGCGCAAATAGCTATAGCAAATAAAAATTTTCTTTCTCTAATTTCCGATGAGATAATAAGAGACGTAAATTGGAAGGAATTTGCCGGAGTTATTTAAAAGGAGTTCCCCGGAGAACGAACTCCGGGAAAGTAGAGTAAAAATGAATAAAAAATGATAAAATAAACTAGTCAAAAGAAATAGGACTGAAGACATTCAAGAAAAATTTTTGCGGTTGACTTCTTAATCCGATTTTTTTGTTTTTGTCTTACGACACGAGAAGCAAATCCGGATTGTCGAATTTGTCGAACAAAGCAGCACTCTGCGTTTGAGTTCGGGCGTGAATTTTCTTTCAAGTGAATGAAAGAGTAAGCCTATTTTTTTGTCTCTCCCGGGCGCCTTCTACCCTTTTTTCCGTCTCTCGCAGTCGACTTATATTTCTTTCTGGCTCTTGCGGTCGACTTCTTTCTTTGAAATTGGTTCTCATTATTAATAAAAGGTAATGAAGATAAAATACGAGCTTGTTTTATAGCACTAGTAATTAATCGTTGTTGTTTCAAGGTCAATTTATTTACTCGTCTAGATAATATTTTTCCTTGTTCACTAATAAATCGACCAATTAAACTCATGTTTCTATAATCAATTCGATCCCCCGGTTGGATTCGGGGCAAACGCCTACGAAAAGATTTCTTGGATTTCAGAAAGGGTCGCTTCGATTTCAGAAAAGGTTGCTTCGATTTATCCATGGTTTGTTTAGTTTAGTCCTTTCAACCGACAATCCTGTTTCGGCTGGATCTCGAAAATGAATTAGAATACATAAAAAGAAATAGGATTTGCTTTCTTTCTATTGAAATTATCTTATATATATATATATAATTAGAATGTCATCTTTTCTCTCCTAGGGAGGGTGCAAGTGCTCAGTTCGAGCTATTTCGTTATCTCCCCGTGAATCGTATGTTTGTAACAATATGGACAGAATTTTCGCAATTCCAATCGATTTGGCGTATTGTGCCGGTTCTTTTGAGTAATATATCTGGAAATGCCCGTTGATGTCTTATTAACACCCTTTCGAACACAAGTAGTACATTCCAAAATAACCGTTATTCGGATATCCTTACCCTTGGCCATGAACCTCCTTTGGATTTTTAATTTACTCAACCCTTTTCCTTTCAATCTGAAAGGAAGAAGAAAAGAAAAAGTAGAAGTTACTAACGTGAAATCTAATTATGAAAAATTTTGTTGCAAGCAATATATTAAAAAAAGATACAAAGATTTCTAAACGATATTTCAAAGCACAGTACAGGATTTCCTTTCAATATCTTGTATAATCCTCTTCCCTAGACCCACATTTTCTCTTCTACTTCCATTCCTCTATTATTAGTAGATTCTAATCTACTTCTACTTCCATTCCTCTATTATTAGTAGAGTCTAATCTACTTCTAATTTGAACCCGAAACCCACAGCCGTTAAATCTACTTTTGTTCTTTCTCTTTGCTGCCTTCTTCTAAAAATTAGAAAAAAGAGAAAAGAGAAATAGAGAGGACGACTTATTAGTGACAGATATTTAATTGTATCTCTAATCTTCTTTATTCCTTCCCACGTCAATAACTAAAATGAACAATAACTAGAATGAAAAAAAGGGGAATGTCAACGCATCCGGGAAAAAACGATTAATCTCTATCAATAGACCTGCTAAAGACCCGAACCATAGAGCACTTAGTACCGGTGCCGCGGACAGATATGTTTTTAGATCTCGCATTGAAAAACCCCCTTCATTTTAGTGTAATACATAATGATAATACATATATGATCAGACGCATAGGTAGTTAAGGACCTTTTAGAATTGTACTAGAATTCTACCTAATTCAAATTGAAATGTACACTCATCCAGTAAATATTTTTCTTAACACATAACATAAAAACGTCCTTTTGATATCGAGCATTCCCCCACCCATTGAATTTTCCAACGGATTCCGTTCCTTCTTTCATATGGATCAAAGTCTTTTTATATGTTAAATGAGACCAAAAAGACAAAATGGACAGAGAATTTAGATATTATATAATCGATAAAAGAAAAAACGATGTGGAAAATAAGACAGTAATTCTCTACAATGACACTGTAGACTAATTGGAGGGATGTAGCGCAGCTTGGTAGCGCGTTTGTTTTGGGTACAAAATGTCACGGGTTCAAATCCTGTCATCCCTACCTATTACTGTTCCCTCGAACAGTAACGGGGGATTCGGTCAAATCGAGTCAAATTGGACATATATAATCTGGCATTCTTAATTCTTATGAGACTATAATAGTATACGCACCCAAGATGCATTGAGCTTACAAAAAGAATCCAATCCTTTTCTTTCCAATCTTATCTTTTTTGATAAGAAAGCGCTCTTAGTTCAGGATCGGTAGAACGTGGGTCTCCAAAACCCGATGTCGTAGGTTCAAATCCTACAGAGCGCGATTCCGTTCTTTTTAGATTGAAATAGCTTCGCTAACTTGACTGAATTTGACCTCCCGGATATTAAAGAAAGGAGAAGGCCAATCAAAAAACGCGATGGTTATTAATCAAAGGTCCAATTGATCGCCGCGCCTGTATTGTAAATATGCAGTTACAAATAATCCAGCCAAAGTAATAGGAATTAGGCCTAAGACGATTCCAAATAGAAAAACTTCAATCATTTCAATTTATTTGAAAGGAGAAAAAAAGAGGTAATATCTATACCTAAATATTAATCCGAATTCCCATCAATCTCAATGACCAAGAATTGGCAATTGACACGATAAGTAATTATAGAGTACACATAATTTCGCAGCAAGATTTCTTTTGCTGAGTTTTGTATCGTTCAAATAGGAATTTCAAATAAGTCGTATTTTGCTCAGCCCGATATATAAAGCAGAGGCTATAGTTAAAGCCGCCAGGAGAAAACCAAAATAACTAGTTATAGTAGGCATGAGGGAGCTCAATGAAATACGGTCTTTTTATACATAAGTTTATAAAAAAGCACTTCCCTAAGTTTCAATTTTTACAAAAAAAAGAGGAGATAACCAAAAATACTAAATTGAAAGTTTTTGATTCATCTATTATTATAGACAATACTAA